AATGAATTGCCTGACAAAAGGGTTACCTTGATAGGGTAAATAATGCAATTAGTATTGCATTCATTATATTTAATAGAATTAAACTATTTCTAAAAGTATCAAAAACTTTTGTGCATCATACACCAAAATATACTTACTATTTATCAAAATAGCTCCATTTATAATACATTTACTTATTAAATTATAAAATTAAACCCGCACTAATTTAACAAATAAAAAGATAAGCTAATCAAGCTACTGGGTTCATACCCCATTTATAAAGGTTATAGTCCTTTTCTTTTTAATTTTTAATAATACAGCAAAAATTATGTTTTTTTTTATTTTAATAACAGGAACCCTTATTACTGTTTCATCAAATTCTTGACTAGGAGCATGAATAGGATTAGAAATTAATTTGTTATCATTTATCCCCCTAATAAATAGTAACAATTTAACTTCTACAGAAGCCTCATTAAAATACTTTTTAGTCCAAGCAATAGCATCAGCAGTCTTACTGTTTGCTATTATAATAACATATTTAAATAATTATCCAATTATTCAAGATAAGTCTTCTTACAGTAATTTAATAATTATTTCATCACTACTATTAAAAAGAGGAGCGGCGCCCTTTCATTTTTGATTTCCTAATGTTATAGAAGGACTTTCTTGAATAAATACTCTTACTCTAATAACATGACAAAAAATCGCTCCTCTAATATTAATTTCTTACACAACACAAAATACATTTGTTTTTGTAGCAATTATTGCTTCAACAATTACAGGATCTTTAGGTGGGCTTAATCAAACTTCTTTACGAAAATTAATGGCTTTTTCATCTATCAACCACCTAGGATGAATACTAGCAGCTATACAAGCAAATGAATCCATATGATGTATTTACTTTTCTTTTTATACATTTTTATCTTTCAGTTTAACCTTTATATTCAATAACTTTAAAATATACCATATTAACCAGTTATTTAATTCATTCTTCAGTTCTAAAATTCTTAAATTCATTTTATTCTTAAATCTACTCTCACTAGGAGGATTACCCCCATTTATTGGATTTTTGCCTAAATGACTAGTTATTCAATTATTAGTGTTAAAAAATCAATATATATTAATAACAATTATAACAATTATAACACTAATTACACTATTTTTTTACTTACGATTATGTTTTGCCGCATTTATACTTAATTATTACGAAAATAATTGAACCATCAATACGACAATTAATAATTTTTCTTTTAAAACAATACTAATTTTATCTTTTATTTCTACATTTAGTCTAATTTTAATCTCTATAATTTATTTATTCTTATAAATTATGCAATATAAGGCTTTAAGTTAATTAAACTAATAACCTTCAAAGCTATAAATATAAGTATAAATCTTTTAAGCCTTAGTAAATTTATTACTCCTTTAGAATTGCAGTCTAATATCATTATTGACTATAAAGCCACATAGATGAATTTTAAATATTAGTTAAATTCTTAATAATGATTAAAAAGAATAAATTCTTATAAATAGATTTACAATCTATCGCCTAAACTTCAGCCATTTAATCGCAACAATGGCTATTCTCAACAAATCATAAAGATATTGGAACCTTATATTTTATTTTCGGAGCCTGAGCAGGAATAGTAGGAACTTCGCTTAGAATTTTAGTTCGAGCTGAACTAGGACACCCTGGAGCACTAATTGGAGATGATCAAATTTATAATGTAATTGTAACAGCTCATGCCTTTGTAATAATTTTCTTTATAGTAATACCTATCATAATTGGTGGATTCGGAAATTGACTTGTTCCCCTAATATTAGGGGCCCCCGACATAGCATTTCCACGAATAAATAATATAAGATTTTGACTATTGCCTCCTTCTCTCACGCTTCTATTAGTAAGAAGTCTAGTAGAAAACGGAGCTGGTACAGGTTGAACAGTTTATCCTCCGCTATCATCTGTTATTGCTCACGGAGGAGCTTCAGTTGACCTAGCAATTTTCTCTCTTCACTTAGCAGGTATTTCCTCAATTTTAGGAGCGGTTAATTTTATTACAACAGTAATTAATATACGATCAACAGGAATTTCATTCGATCGAATACCTTTATTCGTTTGAGCAGTTGTATTAACAGCTCTTTTACTTTTATTATCATTACCAGTTTTAGCAGGAGCTATTACTATATTATTAACAGATCGAAACTTAAACACTTCCTTTTTTGACCCTGCCGGAGGAGGAGATCCTATTCTTTATCAACACTTATTTTGATTCTTTGGGCATCCAGAAGTTTATATTTTAATTCTGCCAGGATTTGGAATAATTTCTCACATTATTAGCCAAGAATCAGGAAAAAAGGAAACATTCGGATCCCTAGGTATAATTTATGCTATACTAGCAATTGGACTATTAGGATTTATTGTATGGGCTCACCATATATTCACAGTAGGAATAGATGTAGACACTCGCGCTTATTTCACTTCAGCGACAATAATTATTGCTGTGCCCACAGGTATCAAAATTTTTAGCTGATTAGCCACATTACACGGAACCCAATTAAACTACTCCCCAGCTATACTATGAGCTCTAGGGTTCGTATTCTTATTTACAGTAGGAGGATTAACAGGAGTTGTCCTTGCTAATTCATCTGTAGATATCATTCTTCACGATACATATTATGTAGTAGCTCATTTCCACTATGTACTATCAATAGGAGCAGTTTTCGCTATTATGGCAGGATTCATTCACTGATACCCTCTATTTACAGGACTAGTAATAAACCCTAAATGATTAAAAAGCCAATTTATTATCATATTTATCGGAGTAAACTTAACATTCTTCCCACAACATTTTTTAGGATTAGCCGGAATACCTCGACGTTATTCAGACTACCCAGATGCCTACACAACATGAAATGTAATTTCCACTATTGGTTCATCTATTTCTTTATTAGGAATCTTATTCTTTCTATTCATCATTTGAGAAAGTCTAGTAATACAACGACAAGTAATTTACCCTATACAACTTAGTTCTTCAATTGAATGACTACAAAATACCCCTCCAGCTGAACATAGTTACTCAGAATTACCTCTTTTAACTAATTATCTAATATGGCAGATTAGTGCAATGGATTTAAGCTCCATATATAAAGTATTTTACTTTTATTAGAAGCTAATGACAACATGAGCCGCCCTTGGCCTTCAAGACAGAGCCTCTCCTCTTATAGAACAACTTACCTTCTTTCATGATCACGCTTTAATAATTTTAGTAATAATTACAACATTAGTCGGTTATTTAATATTTATATTATTCTTTAATTCATATACTAATCGAAATCTCTTACATGGTCAAACTATTGAAATAATTTGAACTATTCTTCCAGCAATTGTTCTTCTATTTATTGCCCTCCCTTCCCTTCGACTATTATATTTATTAGATGAAATTAATGAACCTTCAGTTACATTAAAGGCTATTGGACATCAATGATACTGAAGCTACGAATATTCAGACTTTATAAATGTAGAATTTGATTCATATATAATTCCAACGAATGAATTAACAACAGACGGATTCCGCCTCCTAGACGTCGACAATCGCGTAATTCTACCCATGAACTCACAAATTCGAATTTTAGTAACAGCCGCAGACGTAATTCACTCATGAACTGTCCCCGCTTTAGGAGTGAAGGTTGACGGAACCCCTGGCCGACTAAATCAAACCAATTTCCTAATAAATCGTCCTGGATTATTTTATGGTCAATGTTCAGAAATCTGTGGTGCCAATCATAGATTCATACCTATTGTAATTGAAAGACTTCCTGTAAATCATTTTATTAAATGAGTAACTAATAGAACTAATTCATAATATTCATTAGATGACTGAAAGCAAGTACTGGTCTCTTAAACCATTTTATAGTAAATTAGCACTTACTTCTAATGAAAAAAAAATTAGTTAAAAAATAACATTAGTATGTCAAACTAAAATTATTAAACTATTTAATATTTTTTAGTGCCTCAAATAGCCCCTATTGGCTGATTAAGCTTATTTATTATCTTTTCAATTACTTTTATCTTGTTCAGTATAATAAATTATTACTCTGTAATTCCTAAGACACCTAAATCAGAAATTTCAAATAAATATTCAACAAATTCTTTAAACTGAAAATGATAACAAATCTATTCTCTGTGTTCGACCCCTCATCAAGTATTTTTAATTTATCATTAAATTGAATAAGAACATTTTTAGGCCTTCTTCTAATTCCTTCTGCTTACTGACTTATACCTTCACGATGACACATTTTTTGAAACTCAATCCTCCTCACCCTTCATAAAGAATTCAAAACATTATTAGGCCCATCAGGACATTCAGGATCAACTTTCATTTTTGTTTCTTTATTTTCATTAATTTTATTTAATAATTTTATAGGCCTATTTCCCTATATTTTCACAAGAACAAGCCACTTAACACTTACACTTACATTAGCTCTACCTTTATGGTTATGTTTTATACTTTACGGATGAATTAATCACACACAACATATATTCGCTCATTTAGTCCCTCAAGGAACCCCCAGAGTTCTTATACCATTTATAGTATGTATTGAAACTATTAGTAATATCATCCGACCTGGAACTTTAGCCGTCCGATTAGCAGCTAACATAATTGCAGGACATTTACTACTTACTTTATTAGGAAACACTGGGCCTTCCCTTTCTTACGCTATTGTTTCCTTACTACTAATTGGTCAAATTGCCCTATTAATCTTAGAATCAGCGGTCGCTGTCATCCAATCATATGTATTTGCAGTATTAAGCACACTATATTCTAGAGAAGTAAACTAATGTCAACTCACTCAAATCACCCATTTCATTTAGTAGATTATAGCCCATGACCTTTAACAGGAGCAATTGGAGCTATAACTTCTGTTTCAGGATTAGTAAAATGATTCCATCAATATGATATTTCATTATTTATTTTAGGAAATATTGTTACTATTTTAACAGTGTACCAATGATGACGAGACATCTCTCGAGAAGGAACTTTCCAAGGATTACATACATTGCCCGTTACATTAGGATTACGATGAGGAATAATTCTATTCATTTTATCAGAAGTTTTATTTTTTATATCTTTTTTCTGAGCCTTTTTTCACAGAAGTTTATCCCCAGCTATCGAATTAAGAGCTATATGACCTCCCGCAGGAATCCAACCATTTAATCCATTTCAAATTCCTCTATTAAATACAGCCATTTTATTATCTTCAGGAGTAACTGTTACATGAGCTCATCATAGCTTAATAGAAGGCAATCACTCTCAAGCAACACAAGGATTATTTTTTACAGTCCTTCTAGGGATTTATTTTACTATTCTACAAGCGTATGAATATATTGAAGCACCATTTACTATCGCAGATTCAGTTTATGGCTCTACCTTTTTCATAGCAACAGGATTCCACGGAATTCATGTATTAATTGGAACAACATTTCTTTTAGTATGTTTAATTCGTCATTTAAACAACCATTTTTCTAAAACCCACCATTTCGGATTTGAAGCAGCTGCATGATACTGACATTTTGTTGATATCGTCTGACTATTCCTTTATATTTCAATTTATTGATGAGGAGGATAATTAATTTTTATCTATATAGTATATAAGTATATTTGACTTCCAATCATAAGGCCTACTAATTAGTAGTATAGATAATCTTTTCAATTACTATTATAGCCTCAATTTTAATTGTCATCACTAGTATAATTATAACGCTAGCCTCTATTTTATCAAAAAAAACATTAACAGATCGTGAAAAATGTTCTCCTTTTGAATGTGGATTTGACCCTAAATCTTCTTCACGACTACCTTTTTCTTTACGATTTTTTTTAATCACAATTATTTTCTTAATTTTTGATGTAGAAATTGCTCTAATTTTACCTATAATCTTAATTATCTCAATTTCTAACATTATTATATGAACCACAACAAGTATTGTATTCATTATTATTTTAATTATTGGGTTATACCACGAGTGAAATCAAGGTATATTAAACTGATCAAATTAGGGTTGTAGTTAATTATAACATTTGATTTGCATTCAAAAAGTATTGAAATATCAATCTACCTTATTATATAAATTAGAATATGAAGCGATTTATTGCAATTAGTTTCGACCTAATCTTAGGTATTTTATACCCTTATTTTTACCTAATTTTAAATATTAGTTATAAAATAAACTATTAATTGAAGCCAAAAAGAGGCTTATCACTGTTAATGATAGAACTGAGATTCTTCTCCAATTAAGGAAGTATGACGTTCAAGAAAAAGCTGCTAACTTTTATCTTTTAATGGTTAAACTCCATTTGTACTTCTATTTATATAGTTTAATAAAAACATTACATTTTCATTGTAGAAATAAAATATTTCTTTTTTATAAATTACTAAATAATATGCACTACATCCAAGAATTACACAATTACCCTAACATCTTCACTGTTATGCTCTATTTTAAGCTACTTGAATAAAAAATTAAAAAAAATGAAAACAAGAAAATAATTCATAAAACAAATAATAAAAGATAAACCTTTAAATTATTATTATGTATAATAATTATATACTGAGAATATTTAACTAACTCACCATACAAATTTTGACCCCCTAAAAATTCTGACCACCCCTGATCAAATGACTTACATACTGTTATTCCTAATACTAAAGGGTAATTAATAATACCATAAGTCGAAATATAAGGCATAAATCATATAGAACCAGAAAAATAACTCGCTAAATAATTATGTAAAGACTTATTAAAATAAAATAAAGAAACATTAGAAATTAAATACCCTAATACTCCCCCTACCACACAAACAAATAAAGTTAACAACTTTAAATAACCGGGTAAACAAATCACATAAGGAGTTGGAAAAATTAATCAACTTAAAATACTCCCCCCAATAATTCTCATAATTAATAAACCGCTTATACCTCGCAATATAATTCAACCTTCATCTCTTAACATATTTAAAGAACCACAATTTAATTCCCCCGTTATAGAATAATAAACCAACCGAAAAGAATAACAAACAGTTAATCCAGTAGAAAAAAAATAAAGAAAAAAAGAAAATATATTAATATAACTTAATGAAACAACTTCTAAAATTAAATCCTTAGAATAAAACCCAGCTAAAAAAGGTATCCCACATAAAGCTAAATTAGCAACATTAAAACATCTAGAAGTTAAAGGTATATACACTCCCAATCCCCCTATTAAACGAATGTCTTGAGAATTGTTTATATTATGAATAATAGCTCCAGCACATATAAATAATAAAGCCTTAAATAAAGCATGAGTTAATAGATGAAAAAAAGCAAGCTTATAAAATCCTATAGATAAAATTCTTATTATAAGCCCCAATTGTCTCAATGTAGAAAGAGCAATAATTTTTTTTAAGTCAAATTCAAAATTAGCTCCCAATCCTGCTATAAATATTGTTAGCCCAGAAAGCAACAACAATAAATCCCCGAGTCATCTGCCTCTTAATAAAATATTAAATCGAATTAATAAGTAAACCCCAGCAGTAACCAAAGTTGAAGAATGAACTAAAGCTGAAACTGGTGTAGGAGCTGCCATAGCAGCTGGTAATCAAGAAGAAAAGGGAATTTGAGCTCTTTTAGTTATAGCTGCCAATATAATTAATGCCCCAATAATTTCTATTTCAACTCTATATTTCATACTTTCTAAATAAAAAATATAATTTCAGCTCCCATAATTTAATATTCAAGCAATAGCTAATAAAAAAGCAACATCTCCAATTCGATTAGACAAAGCAGTAAGTATCCCAGCGTTATAAGATTTTACATTTTGAAAATAAATTACTAGACAATAAGATACTAGTCCCAACCCATCTCACCCTAATAAAATTCTAATTAAATTAGGACTAATAATTAATAATATTATAGACAGTACAAACATTAAAACTAATATAATAAAACGATTAATATTTGTATCTCCTCTCATATACTCCTTTCTATAATAAATTACTAAAGAAGCAATTAATAAAACAAAAGACATAAATAATAATCTCATTCAATCAAACAAAAAGGTTATAACAATTCTAGATGAATTTAAACTTACAACTTCTCACTCCAAAAATAAAGAATAATCATTTAACAAAAGTACTAGACTAGAAATAAAAAAACTAATTCTAATACTAATTAAAATTAAAAATCTAATTCTACAAATTGATAAATATTTCACGATCTAAAATGACAAATCTCATTTCACTGACACCACAAATCAATATTTTAAATAAACTATTTAGATCTAAAGTCAAAATAAACAAATATCTCTCTTTAAAATTAACAAATTTAAAGGAAATCAATGAAGAAATAATAAAAAAAATTCACGAATTTTACCACCTCTAAATGAATAAACTCCTGAAAAAATCTTTCCATGTTGACTATAAGCATATAAATACAAAGTATAAGCAGCACTAAAAAAAGATAATAAAGACAAAGAAATTATACTAACCCAAGATCAACTTACAATTCTATTTAATAAAGAAATTTCCCCCAATAAATTTAAAGAAGGAGGAGCAGCCATATTACAAGCTCTTAATAAAAATCATCATAAAGTTATCGAAGGTATAAAGTTTAATAAACCCCTATTGATTAATAAACTTCGACTCCCCAATCGCTCATATGTAATATTAGCTAAACAAAATAATCCAGAAGAACACAGCCCATGAGCAATTATTAAAGTATAAGAACCACAAATCCCCCAATAAGTTAAAGTTATTAATCCCCCTAAAACAATGCCTATGTGAGCAACTGATGAATAAGCAATTAAAGCCTTTAAATCAGTTTGACGTAAACAAACTAAACTAATCAAAACACCCCCCACTAATCTAATTCTAACCCACACATAATTATATTTAATACCTCTCAATTGTAAAAAAGAAAAAACTCGTAACAAACCATAACCTCCTAACTTTAACATAATCCCAGCTAAAATTATTGACCCCGAAACAGGAGCTTCAACATGAGCTTTAGGAAGCCATAAATGAACCAAAAACATAGGCATCTTAACTAAAAAAGCCAGAATTAAAGATAAATACAACAAATCATAATTAAACATATAATTACTTAATAAATAAAAATTCATTGTATTTAAATTATTGTATAAATAAAAAATCCCAACTAATATAGGCAAAGAAACCAATAATGTATAAAATAATAAATAAACCCCAGCTTGAAGACGTTCAGGCTGATACCCTCAACCTAAAATTAAAAATAAAGTAGGAATAAGTCTTCTTTCAAAAAATAAATAAAATATAAATAAATTCATTCTTCTAAAAGTTAACACTAACCCCCCTAACAAAATTAAAACATTAAATAAAAATAAATTTTTATAATTATTATACTTATAAATAGATTCACTAGCACTAATTATAAGGGTACAAATTCAAAATCTTAATAAAATAAGACCATAAGAAATAACATCAAAACCTAAAAAATAAGAAATATTAACAAAATAATTAGTACAATAATTAAAACAGATGAAAACAAAAGTTATAACAAATAATAAACTCTGAACCATTCAAAATAACCCATTTATAAAACAAATAGGACTAATAAAAATTAATATAAAAATCAATTTTAACATTGCAATACATTAAACGATTGAAAATAATCATTCCCATGCGTACGAATTATAGAAACTAAAATAGAAAGGCCTAAAGCACCTTCACACACTCTAAAAGTTAAAAATACTATGCTAAAAAATCTTCTATAGTTCATTAAATTTAAATAAATAAACAAAAGAAAAAATAAGCTTAATACAGTATATTCCAAACTTAAAAGTATCGACAGTAAATGCTTACGATTAGAAACAAAAACAAAAATTCCTATTAAAAATAAAAAACAAGGTAACCCTCAATATAAACTCATTAACATTAGTTTTAATAGTTTAATAAAAACATCGGTCTTGTAAACCAAAAATAAGATTTTATCTTTTAAAACTTCAAGAGAAAAGAAATAACTTTATCATTAATCCCCAAAATTAATATTTTAAATAAACTACCTCCTGAAATCATACAACTTTTTTTATACTCTTCAACACTAATCTCAAGATTAATTTTTATTCAAATAAATCACCCTTTAGCAATAGGATTAATACTATTAATCCAAACACTACAAATTTGTTTAATTACCGGATTAATAGCTAAAAGATTCTGATTTTCATATATCCTATTTTTAATTTTCTTAGGAGGTATATTAGTAATATTTATTTATGTAACTTCCCTAGCGTCAAATGAAATATTTTCACTTTCTATAAATATAACAATTATTTGTCTTATAATTATATTAACTCTTACAATAATTGCTATATTTATAGATAAACTATCAACATCTTCATTTATTCAAAATTTAGAAATACAACCTTTATACACTCTTAACTTAACTGCATACGAAAATTCCTTAAACCTTAATAAACTATACAATTATCCAACAAATTTTATTACAATTCTATTAATAAATTATTTATTAATTACATTAATTGCTGTAGTAAAAATTACTAAATTATTTTATGGACCTCTTCGACAAATAAACTAATGAACAAACCTTTACGAACCCAACACCCTTTATTTAAAATTGCAAATAATGCACTAGTAGATCTTCCAGCACCAATTAATATTTCAGCATGATGAAATTTTGGGTCATTATTAGGCCTATGTTTAATTATTCAAATTCTAACAGGGTTATTTTTAGCTATACACTATACCGCAGACATTAACTTAGCCTTTAATAGCGTAAACCACATTTGTCGTGATGTAAACTATGGATGACTATTACGAACTCTTCATGCTAATGGTGCATCATTCTTCTTCATTTGTATTTATCTACATGTCGGACGTGGAATTTACTACGGATCATATTTATTTACCCCCACCTGATTAATCGGAGTATTAATTTTATTCTTAGTAATAGCAACAGCATTTATAGGATATGTATTACCTTGAGGACAAATATCATTCTGAGGAGCCACAGTTATTACTAATTTACTATCAGCCATCCCCTACTTAGGAGTTAATTTAGTTCAATGAGTATGAGGAGGATTTGCTGTAGATAACGCCACTCTTACACGATTCTTCACATTCCACTTCATTTTACCATTCATCGTATTAGCAATAACACTAATTCATTTATTATTTCTACATCAGACAGGTTCTAATAACCCTATCGGATTAAATTCTAATATCGATAAAATCCCCTTCCACCCTTACTTCTCATATAAAGATATTGTAGGATTCATTATCATAATTGCAACATTAATCCTATTAACATTAATTAATCCGTATCTATTAGGAGACCCAGATAATTTTATTCCTGCCAACCCTCTTGTTACCCCAGTTCATATTCAACCAGAATGATACTTCTTATTTGCCTACGCAATTCTACGGTCTATTCCTAACAAACTAGGAGGAGTAATTGCCCTAGTTCTATCAATTGCTATCTTAGCAATTCTCCCTTTCTATCATTTAAGAAAATTCCGAGGTATTCAATTCTATCCTATTAACAAAATCTTATTTTGAACTATAGTTGTTACAGTAATTTTATTAACATGAATTGGAGCACGACCAGTAGAAGACCCTTATGTATTAGTAGGACAAATCTTAACTGTAATTTACTTCTTATATTATATTATTAACCCCTTAGTAAATAAATGATGAGATAACTTAATTAATTAGTCAATGAGCTTGAACAAGCATATGTTTTGAAAACATAAGATAGAAATAAATCTTTCTATTGACTTTACTAAACATTATTAACCACATATAATAAATCAATAATAATTTTAATCCAATAATAAATAATAAAAAATTCAATGAAAAAGGTAAAAAACTCTTTCAAGCTAAATACATCAACTTATCATAACGAAACCGAGGTAAAGTCCCTCGAGCTCAAATAAAAACAAATGAAATAAATGTTAACTTAACATAAAATATAAAACTAAATATATCACATCCTAAAAAAATCACACAAAATAATATACTCATAAATAAAATTCTAGCATATTCAGCTATAAAAATCAAAGCAAATCCTCCTCTTCTATATTCAACATTAAATCCAGAAACTAACTCTGATTCACCTTCTGCAAAATCAAAAGGAGTACGATTAGTTTCAGCTAAACAAATACAAAACCAGACTAATCTAATAGGAAATAGAATTACTAAAAATCAAATAGTTTTTTGATAATAAAAAAAATCTAAAATATTATAACTTCCAATCAAAAACACAAAGGACAATAAAATCAATGCCATTCTAACTTCATAAGAAACAGTTTGAGCTACAGCTCGCAACCCCCCTAACAAAGCATAATTAGAATTAGATGATCAACCAGCAACTATAACAGTATAAACCCCTAAACTAGTACAACATAAAAAAAATAATAGTCCTAAATTAAATGAAAACAACTTAACAAACAAAGGAATGCACAGTCAAGCAACTAAAGATAAAAATAAAGAAAAAATAGGAGAAAAATAATAAGAAATATAATTTGACAAAAGAGGATAAGTCTGTTCCTTAGTAAATAACTTAATCGCATCACAAAAAGGTTGAGGAATTCCTATTAAACCTACTTTATTAGGCCCCTTACGAATCTGAATATAGCCTAAAACCTTACGCTCCAAAAGGGTTAAAAAAGCCACTCTAACTAAAACACAAATCACCAAAACTAAACTTCCAATAATTGATAAAATAAATTCTATAAAAAACAAGTACTATTTGTAATATAAATTACATAAATAAATTCTAAATTTATTGCACTAATCTGCCAAAACAGTATTACATTAATCATATTCTTTATATAAAATATTATTATTCTAATACTTGGTCCTTTCGTACTAAAATATTATAATTCATTAAAGATAGAAACCAACCTGGCTTACGCCGGTCTGAACTCAGATCATGTAAGAATTTAAAAGTCGAACAGACTTAACATTTAAGCGGCTACACCTAAAAATATATCTTAATCCAACATCGAGGTCGCAAACTTTTTTATCGATATGAACTCTCCAAAAAAATTACGCTGTTATCCCTAAAGTAACTTAATCTTTTAATCACTATTAATGGATCAATAACTCATAAATTAATGATTTTAAATAATTAAAAGTTCATTAAATTTTAATATCACCCCAACAAAATATTTTAAATTATAAAAATAAAACAAATCTAAAAAATTTAAATAACATAAAATATAAAGATTTATAGGGTCTTCTCGTCTTTTAATTAAATTTTAGCTTTTTAACTAAAATATAAAATTCTATTATAAATTTATATGAAACAGCTTATACCTCGTCCAACCGTTCATACCAGCCTTCAATTAAAAGACTAATGATTATGCTACCTTTGCACAGTTAGAATACTGCGGCCATTTAAATAATTTCAGTGGGCAGGTCAGACTTTAAAAATAACTCAAAAAGACATGTTTTTGTTAAACAGGCGGGTAAAATCTTTGCCGAGTTCTTTATACAAACTTATCATATAAAATTACATAAACAAAAAATATACTAATTATATCATTATTACTTTTTATAAACAATTAATAAAAAAATTTTTATAAATAAATTAAAATATAATAAATAATATAATTAATAAAATAATTTATAACAAACTTTTTAATGATTGCTAATTCTAAGCATACATTTTATATTATCATTATTAATTTTTAACAGTTTATCTTAAAGCTTATCCCTTAAGATATTCAAATAAATAAATTTTTTAATTAAATAAATAACTAAAAAATCAAAAACTTGTAAATTAAATTTATTTCTAAAAAAACTAGATACCTTTATAAACGAATAACATTTCATTTCTAATAATTTATTTAAAATAATTTTGACACATTAACTTTAATAAATTATTAACTCTTATAAAATCGAGATTAATAATATATATATTAATTATTTGATAAACCCTGATACACAAGGTACAATAAATTAAATTTTCTTTTAAAACAAAAATTTTTCAAAATATTTCACCTATCTTTCACAATACTAATAAACTATTATTAATATTATTTTTTCATTAAAAATTACTAAAACATTTAATTATATAATTATTTTTAATACATTAATTTAAAAACAAAATAAATTAATAAGCAAATTTTGATCAATTTATATTGATTTGCACAAAAATCTTTTCAATGTAAATGAAATACTTTACTTAATAAGCTTTAAATTGTCATTCTAGATACACCTTCCGGTACATCTACTATGTTACGACTTATCTTACCTTAATAGCAAGAGCGACGGGCGATGTGTGCATATTCTAGAGCTAAAATCAAATCAACAATCTTTAAAATTTTACTGTCAAATCCACCTTCACTAAACTTTTCAAAATTAGATCCGTTTAAATAAATTCATTGTAACCCATCTCTACTTAAACATAAGCTACACCTTGATCTGATATAAGTTCTTATAAAAATTATAGAAAATTATTATTCTAATAAAATATTCTGATAACGACGGTATATAAACTGAAAAACAAATTTAAGTAAGGTACATCGTGGATTATCAATTACAGGACAGGTTCCTCTGAAAAGACTAAAATACCGCCAAATTTTTTAAGTTTCAAGAACATAACTACTACTACCTTAGTGATTAAAATTACATTTTAAATAATAGGGTATCTAATCCTAGTTTATAATTAAAATTTACAAGCTTCAAAACCTTAAAAAAAAATTCATAAATTTAAAATTTCACCTAATAAATTTAACATTATTTCAATATAATAAATTTTAACTTACACCGAACAAATTTTATTTGCATTATTTGTGTAACCGCGGCTGCTGGCACAAATTTAGCCAATACTTTATGAAATTACTACTTCCAAATTTCTTTGATCAATAATACTATTTACTGAGAATATAGTTAAATTTAATTTACTATTTAAATAAATAAAAATACACGCAAAAACTTACATATAAAATAAATCAATAATAAAATACAAAGCCAAAATAAAACTTTAATATTAACTAAATTTTTAATAATATAAAATAATAACAAAATTAAATATTAATTTAAATAATATTATTTAATTAACAAAAAAAAAAAATTAGATGAACTTTAAATAAAATCAATTAGTAGTATCTCCTGATCAGCAATTATCCCCCTGAATAATATACCGTTTTTCATTAATAAAAATTAAATAGAAATTAACCTATTACATAAAATCAAATTTATTTAATTTTACTATTAATTATTTAATTTAATTCTAAAATTAATTATATTAATATCATTAAATATAAATAATAATATATATATACACATATAAATTGAAATAATAATTAAATTAAATAATAAAAAAAAATCATATCAATTATTAAGAATTTAACTAATATTTAAAATTCATCTAATTTTTTTTTTTTTTTTTTTTATTTAATAAATTTTATAAATATTAAAATTATTTATAAATATTTATTCATTCATTTATTTTAAATGAAAATTTAATTTTTATGAATATATAAATATTAAAAATAAATAAACGATATACCAAGTTAAGATTAATATATATATATATGTATATAAATATTTAATTAATTAATAGATATCTATATTCATATAAGAAAAAACCTTAAGATTCATAGATGTATAACAGTTTTATCAATTTATTAGTATATAATATAATCTAACATTATAAACATTGTTATAAATTAATGTTAAAAATAAATTTATTATAATCATTTATCTATTTATATTAAGTTGATCTTTTAATTCTCGGAAATGTCTATATTGGAATTTTAAATTATCTAGATTTTAAAAAATTAATTTTTAAAATAATACTTTTTTTATTTACTTAAATATTAAAAACTTAATTTATAATTAACTTATATATACAACTTAAATCTTAGTATAAAAAAAAAAAAAAAAAAAAAATTAGATGAAAACAACTTATTTCATTTGAAATAAGTTAATTTCATTC